AATGTTGTGCCTGATAAAAGGATTACCATGATAGGGTAAATAATGTAATAATATTAATGTTATCTTCATTAATTTACACTTGATAGAATTAAACTATCCCTAAAAACATCAAAAATTTCTGTGCATCATACACTAAAATGTAATTTAGGAACAAAAATCTATAATATTAGAAAAGTAAGCTAAATAAAGCTAATGGGTTCATACCCCATCAATAGAGTTAAACTCTCTTCTCTAGTGTACAACCATACAACTAAAATGTTATTTATAATAACCCTCATTGGAGGGATAATGATAACAATTTCATCTAACTCATGATTAGGGGCGTGAATAGGATTGGAAATTAACCTACTATCTTTTATTCCATTAATAACAAACAATGAAAATATTTTCACTACAGAAGCCTCAATAAAGTACTTTCTAGTACAAGCACTAGCCTCATCTGTTTTGATTTTTATTGTTATAATAATCATAAGAGTGAAAAATGAAATTCTTGTTTTAAATAAGTTCACTCAGCCAGATACAATACTGTCACTACCGTTAATATTAAAAATAGGTATCTCTCCCTTACACTGATGATTTCCAAGTGTAATAGAAGGCTTAACCTGATTAAACTGTTTAATTTTGCTTACTTTACAAAAAATTGCCCCGATACTGTTAATAACAAATAGATTAGATAATAAATCATGAATCATAATTTCTATTCTAATATCAGTTATTGTTGGGTCAATTGGGGGTTTAAATCAAAATTCCATTCGTAAAATATTAGCTTACTCATCTATTAATCACATAGGATGACTCCTAATAGCAATATACTTAAGCATGAGCACTTGAATCATTTATTTTATTATTTACGTCACTATAACCCTAAGAATTATTTTAGTGATAAGCATCAACCAAGTATCACTTGTAAATCAAATATTTGTGAATAATATTTATCCTATCAATAAAGTGATAATATTTATGGTTCTAATGTCAATAGCAGGTCTTCCTCCTTTCTTAGGATTCCTACCAAAATGACTAGTAATCCAATCAATAGTTGTTAACAGATACGTTGTTATAAGTATGATCATAATTACTTTCTCACTCATTACTTTGTATTATTACCTACGAATAATATATGCAGCAATTCTTTTAAATAAAAGATCTATCTCCTGAATACCTCCTAAAGTAACCCAATTCAATAGTAGAATACTATTAAGTATAGTGATATCATTATTAGGAATAATACTACTACCTTTACCTTTAACTTTCTATCTCTAAGGCTTTAAGTTAATATCAAACTAGTATCCTTCAAAGCTAAAAATAAAGAGCGTTCTTTAAGCCTTAGTGATTTATAAACCACTCCTATAGTATTGCATTCTATAATCATTTATTGAATATAAGACTCTTAGTGAAAGAGGGGTTAAACTCCTAAATAAATTTACAATTTATCACCTTAATCTCGGCCATTCCACTGATTTGAAGCGATGATTATATTCAACTAATCATAAAGATATTGGAACTATATACTTTATATTTGGTGCATGATCAGGTATGGTAGGAACTTCACTAAGAATACTAATCCGAGTAGAATTAAATCAACCAGGATCTTTCATTGGAGATGATCAAATTTATAATGTGATTGTCACAGCTCATGCATTCATTATAATTTTTTTCATAGTAATACCAATTCTTATTGGAGGGTTTGGAAATTGATTAGTACCTTTAATACTTGGTGCACCCGACATAGCATTCCCACGGATAAATAATATAAGATTTTGATTATTACCTCCCTCATTAACCTTGCTGTTAGCTAGTAGTATGGTTGAAAGAGGGGCTGGAACAGGTTGAACTGTTTACCCTCCTCTTGCAGGAGGAACTGCTCATGCGGGAGCATCAGTAGATCTAGCTATCTTTTCCCTGCATCTGGCGGGTGTTTCCTCTATTTTAGGAGCTGTAAATTTTATTTCAACAACAATCAATATAAAACCACTATACATAAAAAATGAACAAATGCCATTGTTTGTTTGAGCTGTAGGAATTACAGCATTATTACTCTTATTATCACTACCGGTGTTAGCAGGAGCAATTACTATACTACTTACTGATCGTAATTTAAATACATCATTTTTTGACCCTGCAGGAGGGGGGGACCCCATTTTGTACCAACACTTATTTTGATTCTTTGGTCATCCTGAAGTTTACATTTTAATCTTACCGGGATTTGGTATAATTTCCCACATTATTTGTCATGAAAGAGGAAAGAAAGAAGCTTTTGGTAATCTAGGGATAATCTTTGCAATATTAGCAATTGGTTTGTTAGGATTTGTAGTATGAGCTCATCATATGTTTACAGTTGGAATAGATGTTGATACACGAGCATATTTTACATCAGCAACTATAATTATTGCAGTACCAACAGGAATTAAAATTTTTAGATGACTAGCAACAGTGTATGGATCTCAACTATCTTATAGAGTACCATGTTTATGGTCATTAGGGTTTGTCTTCCTATTTACTGTGGGAGGTTTAACTGGAGTAGTGTTGGCCAACTCTTCTATTGACATTATTTTGCATGACACCTACTATGTTGTAGCCCATTTTCATTATGTTTTATCAATAGGTGCTGTATTTGCCATTATAGCAGGGTTTATCCAATGATACCCTTTATTTACAGGTTTAACCATAAACCCAAAATGATTAAAAATTCAATTCTTAACAATATTTATTGGGGTAAACTTAACTTTCTTTCCTCAACACTTTTTAGGGTTAGCAGGCATACCTCGTCGATATTCTGATTACCCAGATGCCTACACAACTTGAAACGTTATTTCATCAATTGGTTCCATAATTTCATTTGTTAGAGTCGTTATATTTATTTTTATTTTATGAGAGAGAATTAGAAGTAACCAAGTAGTACTTTTCTCAACACAAACAAGCAACTCTATTGAATGATTTCAGAATACTCCCCCCATAGAACACAGTTACTCCGAATTACCTACAATTAATTTCTAATATGGCAGATAAGTGCAATGGATTTAAGCTCCAGGAATAAAGTATACAGCTTTTTTTAGAATAAATGGCAACATGAAATAACCTAAGATTACAAGATAGAGCCTCACCAATCATAGAACAATTAATCTACTTTCATGATCACACCTTAATGATTATCATTATAATTTTACTTATAGTATCATATATAATAACAATTCTATTTAAAAATAAATTAATTAATCGATTCCTATTAGAAGGGCAACTAATTGAAGTTGCATGAACCATTACACCTGCTGTAATTCTAATCTTTATTGCAATACCCTCACTACGACTACTATACTTAATAGACGAAATCAATAACCCTGTTTTAACATTGAAAACAATTGGACATCAATGATACTGAAGATATGAATATTCAGATTTTTTAAAAGCCGAATTCGATTCATATATAATTCCCACACAAGATATAACAAATAATACCTTTCGACTCCTTGATGTTGATAATCGAACAATTATACCATTCAATACTTTTATTCGAATTATTATCACAGCAGCAGATGTACTCCATTCATGAACAGTACCCAGTTTAGGAGTAAAGGCGGATGGAACCCCTGGACGATTAAATCAAACTAGATTTTTAATTAATCGTCCAGGAATTCTGTATGGACAATGTTCAGAAATTTGTGGGGCAAATCACAGATTTATACCTATCGTAATTGAAAGAGTTACTACTAATTCATTTATTAATTGAATTTCTAACTTAAATTAAACAACTAGATGACTGAAAGCAAGTGATGGTCTCTTAAACCACTTAATAGTAAATTAGCGATTACTTCTAGTAAAAGAAATTAGTTAATTAAATAATATTAGCTTGTCAAGTTAAAGTAATCATATTAGTGATATTTCTTTATTCCTCAAATAATACCATTAATATGATTAACATTATTACTATTCTTCACTACAGTGTTTATCCTATTTAACGTTATAAATTATTTCATCCATATCCCAATAAATGCCTCCAAAGAAAAGAATATACTTTTAAAAAAGAGAATCAAATGACTATGATAACAAACCTTTTCTCAGTTTTTGACCCATCATCTAGAATTAGTACATTGTCAATTAATTGAATAAGAACCCTTATTGGATTAATAATTATTCCAGTAAGAATATGATTAATTCCATCACGAAATTTTGTACTCTGAAATAGCGTAGTCACTACCTTACATAAAGAATTTAAAACCCTCATTGGATTTAAAAGAATTAATAAAGGAAGAACTCTTGTATTTATTTCACTATTCTCAATTATTATAATTAATAACTTTATAGGACTATTTCCATATGTTTTTACTAGAACAAGTCACTTAGTAATAACTCTATCAATTGCACTACCATTATGATTAACATACATATTATACGGATGAGTGTATAATACCCAACATATACTAGCTCACACTGTCCCCCAGGGAACACCCCCCATCTTAATACCATTCATGGTTTGTATTGAAACAATTAGAAACCTAATTCGGCCTCTAACCTTGGCTGTTCGGTTAGCTGCTAACATAATTGCAGGACACCTTTTACTAACCCTTCTTGGAAACACCGGATCATCCTTAGGGTTAATTTTATTAACAATATTGATTTTAACACAAATTTTACTACTCATACTTGAATCCGCGGTAGCTATTATTCAAGCCTACGTATTTGCAGTTTTAAGTACCCTATACTCTAGAGAAGTAAATTAATGATAAATAATGCAAACCATCCATTCCATTTAGTGGATCAAAGACCTTGACCATTTACAGGAGCCATAGGAGCTATATTAACAATGATAGGATTAATCAAATGATTCCATCAGTATAATCAAAGTCTAATAATACTAGGATTTATAATTCTAATCTTAACAATGTTACAATGATGACGAGATGTTGTACGAGAAGGAACTTATCAAGGATTACATACTAAAGCAGTAACAAAAGGATTACGATGAGGAATAATTTTATTTATTGTTTCGGAAGTATTCTTCTTCATTTCATTCTTCTGAGCATTTTTCCACAGAAGTCTTTCACCGACTGTGGAAATCGGCTCGATTTGACCACCAATAGGGATTAATCCCTTTAATCCTCTTCAAATTCCTCTACTGAATACCGCAATTCTATTATCATCAGGGGTGACAATTACATGATCTCATCATAGACTTCTCATAAATAACTATAACCAGACTCTCCAAGGATTATTTTTTACCGTAGTCTTAGGATTATACTTTACAGTACTACAAGCGTATGAATATCAGGAGGCACCTTTTACTATTGCTGATTCCATCTACGGTTCAAGATTCTTTATAGCTACGGGATTTCATGGACTTCACGTAATTATTGGAACGACATTCCTAATAATATGCTTAATTCGCCATACATACTTACACTTTTCCTCAGCTCATCACTTTGGGTTCGAGGCGGCTGCATGATACTGACACTTTGTAGATGTTGTTTGGCTCTTTCTGTATATTTCTATGTATTGATGAGGTAGATAAAATTACTTACCAATTTATATTTACTTAATATATTTAAGTATATTTGACTTCCAATCAAAAGGTTTGTATTAAACAAAGTAAATAATTATCTTAATCTTATCAAGAGCTACAATAATTATAATTATTGCTATAATAGTTATACTCCTAACAACAATCCTATCAAAAAAAATAAATGAAGACCGAGAAAAATCATCACCATTTGAATGTGGGTTTGATCCCAAAAATTCTGCTCGTTTACCATTTTCTCTTCAATTCTTCTTAATTGCGGTAATCTTCCTAATCTTTGATGTAGAGATTGCCCTCCTTCTTCCTGTTATGCTTATTAATAATTCATCAAATGTGATAATTTGATTATCAACAACAATCACATTCCTATTAATTTTATTAATAGGATTATATCATGAATGAAATCAAGGATCATTAAAATGAGCTACCTAGCAGGATAGTAGTTAATTATAACATTTAAGTTGCATTTAAAAAGTATTGAAAATTGTCAATCTATCTTAAATATGAAGCAATAACCTGCAGTTAGTTTCGACCTAACCTAGAGATATAATAATTATCCATATTTTTAACTGAAACCAAAATAGAGGTATATTATTGTTAATAATAAGATTGAATAAAAATTCCAGTTAAGGAAATATAAGAAAAGTGAAAGCTGCTAACTTATCATTATAGTGGTTAAATTCCATTAGTATTTCTGTAGTATATGTAGTTTATAAAAAACATTACATTTTCATTGTAACAAAAAATGAATACATTTCATATATTCCCTCACCTAAGGATTTAATATCATCTTAATATCTTCAATATTACACTCTCAAATTTAAGCTACTTAAGTTTATCCTATAAAGAAATTAAGCCTACAAACGTAAAAAATATAAATAATAAGATAAATATAGTCAAAAACATCTTTAAACTATTAAACTGTAACAAGTAATTAATCTTACTTATTAATATTAATGAATAATATAAACCTTGCCCCCCAAAGTATTCACTTCAACCTATATCACATACCTTGAAAGAATTAAAACCTAAATATAAAGGATAATAAGAAGTACCATAGGTTGTTATATAAGGTATGAATCATATTGATCCTGAGAAATGAAAACCAAATATAAAATTAATAGAATATAATATTCTATATAAATTCATCATAGACATTAAATAACCCACTAGTATACCTAAAAGTCTAACTAAAATAACTATCATCTTTAGATGTAAAGGTAATATAATTAGTATAGGTTCAGGGAATAGTAACCATCTAAATGTAGAACCTCCAAAAACTACACATAATAGTAACAATAACATTCTATAAACCATGTTGTTATTTTTTTCATCCAAAAAAAAAAAAGGACTCAGATTAAAGTCACCACATATAACATAATAGAACAAACGAAATGAATAACAAACAGTTAAACCTGTTGATAAATAAAGTAAAATAAAACTAAAAAAATTTAAATAACTTATAGAAGAAATATCCAACAAAAGATCTTTAGAATAAAACCCAGCTAAAAATGGTATACCACATAAGGAAAAATTAGATACTATTAAACACGAGGAAACAAACGGTATTTGTAGTGAAAGTCCCCCTATATATCGAATATCCTGACTATCCTTCATACAATGAATAATAACCCCAGCACATATAAATAATAAAGCCTTAAATAGTGCATGCATTAATAAATGAAAAAATGCTAAATTAAAATAGCCTAGCCCCAAGATTCTCATTATTAATCCAAGTTGACTTAATGTAGATAAGGCAATAATTTTTTTTAAGTCATACTCAAAATTAGCCCCTAATCCTGCTATAAATATAGTTACAGTAGAAAAGAACATTAAAATGTAAAATAATGAAGCATTAAAACAAGGGCTAAATCGAATTAACAAGTAAACACCTGCTGTTACTAAAGTTGAAGAATGAACTAAAGCTGAGACAGGTGTAGGAGCAGCTATAGCTGCCGGGAGTCAAGAAGAGAAGGGAATCTGAGCACTCTTAGTAAAAGCGGCTAGTAAAACTAAAAACATAATAACTATTATATTATAATCTATCTTATAATAATCTAAAATAAAGATATAATTCCAGCTACCAAAATTTAACATCCAAGAAATACTAAAAAGTAACGAAATATCACCTACACGATTAGATAAAGCTGTCAGCATGCCAGCATTATACGATTTAACATTTTGGTAGTAAATTACCAAGCAGTAAGAGATTAAACCTAATCCATCCCAACCTAATAAGATTCTAATCATATTAGGGCTAATAATTAAGAATATTATTGACACTACAAATATAAAGACCAAATAAATAAAACGATTAATATTAATATCCCCCTCTATGTAGTAATTACTATACAAGATAACTAATGAAGAAATAAACAAGACAAACCCTATGAAAACTAAAGACTTTCAATCAAATAGTAATGTTATTAAAATTCTAGTGGTATTAATACTAATCACTTCTCATTCAAAAAAAATAACTAAATCATTTATAATAAAAATCAGTCTTATAATTACCATCAAAAATCTAAGAGAAAATAAACACAAAAAATTAATGTAACAAATTGATATATATTTAATAGTTTAAGATGCAATATATGTATATCACTGATACCACAAATCAGTATTTTAATTAAACTACTTAAACCGACTTAAAAATAAGGAACAAAATAAGAACCCCTTAAAACCAAAAAGTTTAAAGGAAACCAATGCAAGAATAATAATAAAAATTCACGAGTATATCCTAAAGAGCAAGAATAAACACCAGAATATGGTATCCCATGTTGACTGTAAGAGTATATATATAAAGTGTACACAGCGCCAAAGAAAGATAAAATAGAAATAGAAAATAAAGTAAGTCAGGATCAACCAATTAAACTATTAATTAAACTAATTTCACCTAATAAATTTAAAGAAGGAGGTGCAGACATATTACAAGAACACAATAGGAATCATCATAAGCATATTCTAGGTATAAAGTTTATCAAACCCCTAGTAACTAAAAGGTTACGTCTACCCAGCCGCTCATAAGTAATATTAGCTAAACAGAATAAACCAGAAGAACATAGACCATGCCCCACTATTAAGATATAAGATCCACAAAATCCCCAATAATATAAAGTTATTAATCCACCAATTACAAGACCTATATGAGATACTGACGAATAGGCAATTAAAGATTTCAAGTCAATCTGACGTAAACAAACTATACTGATCAAAGACCCCCCAACCAAGCTAATTGAAATCCATATATAATTATACTTCACCCCAAGAGATATTATTATCAACATAAAGCGTAAAATTCCATAACCACCTAACTTTAATAAGACGCCTGCCAAAATTATAGAACCTGCAACGGGAGCCTCAACATGAGCTTTTGGTAATCACAAATGGACTAAGAATATAGGAATTTTAACTAAAAAGGCAAAAATTATAGATAAATAGAAATAAACACTATATCCATAAACAACTTCACCTAATGAAAATACCAAAGAAACACCGGAAACGTAAATATATAAGATACTCACTAATATAGGCAAAGAAGCTAATAAAGTATAAAATAGTATATAGATTCCAGCTTGTAAACGCTCAGGCTGATACCCTCAACCTAAAATTAAAAACAAAGTAGGAATCAATCTAGCTTCAAAAAAGAAATAAAATGTTAATATATTTATACTAATAAATACACAGTACAATATAAGCAACAACACAAGAACAGTGAACAAAAAAAGGTTAGGAAAATACCTTTTAAAGTTAATTCTTTCTCTAGATAGAATCATTAGTGAACAAATCCACATTCTTAAAAGAATCAAACTGAAAGAAACATAGTCACAACCAAAATAAGAATTAATACCACCCCATAAGCCATAGTAAGAAAAAGAAAATAAAAATATGAAAGTTAGTAAACAAATTAAAGAGTAAATTAATCATCAACAACTACAAAAAACTACTATAAGTAAAAATATTATAAAAAGTATAAACCTTATCATTAACACTGTAATATACCAAAACCACTAAAATAATCATTACCATATCTACGAACTATTGACACCAAAATAGATAGCCCGAGTGCTCCCTCACATACAGAAAAGCTAATAAATAAAGTAATGAAATATAATTCATAATTAAACATACAAAATCCATAATAAATAGTAAAATAAAGAATTAAAACAATAAATTCTAATCTTAACAAAACAACAAGTAGGTGTTTACGATTAGAACAAAATACCCATCCCCCACACAAAAATATTAGAAGTAACAAACTTATCATTAACTAGTTTTAATAATTTAATAAAAATACTGGTCTTGTAAACCAATCTTAAGGTTATTACCTTTTAAAACTTCAGGAAAGAATAAAATGTATTCATCTTTAATACCCAAAATTAAAATTTTATATATAAACTATTTCCTGATATAATAAAAATGATATTAACAACCATAATAACACTAAGAATAGTACTCTTACAAATTAAGCACCCTATAGCTCTAGGGTTAATCCTACTAATGCAAACTATTATTATTTCACTGACAAGAGGACTATTATCAAATATATTTTGATTTTCCTATATCTTAACTCTAGTATTTCTAGGTGGAATACTAGTCCTATTTATCTATGTTACAAGAATTGCCTCAAATGAGATATTTAGTCTATCAATTAATATAACAGTATATTCAATAACATTTATTCTAGTTATAGGAACAATCATAAATAACAATATTTTAGATATTCTAGGAAAGGACAGAGATTGTTTTATAAATATTAATAATACCACAAGTCTTAATATAATCAAGCTATATAATAGACCAACCAATATAATCAATATCATAATAGCATCTTATTTATTCATCACACTGATTGCCGTAATCAAAATCACAGAGAATTATAAGGGACCTTTACGAAAAATAAATTAATGATAAATAAGCCAATACGACTAAAAAACCCAATACTTAAAATTATAAATAATGCAGTTATTGATCTACCTACCCCCTCCAATATTTCATCATGATGAAACTTCGGGTCACTACTAGGGCTATGCCTAATAATTCAAATTATTACAGGGTTATTCTTAGCTATACACTATTGTCCAAATATTGACTTAGCATTCCATAGAGTAGTACATATTTGTCGAGATGTAAATAACGGTTGACTCTTGCGGTGCCTCCATGCCAATGGGGCATCAATATTCTTCGTCTGTATTTATATACATATTGGACGAGGAATATATTATGGATCCCATAACTTAAAATATACATGAACAGTTGGTGTAACAATTCTATTTCTCACTATAGCAACAGCATTCATAGGATATGTCCTACCATGAGGACAAATATCATTCTGAGGAGCTACCGTCATTACAAATTTATTATCAGCCATTCCATACATAGGTACAGAACTAGTACAATGAGTTTGAGGAGGATTTGCAGTAGATAATGCCACCCTCAATCGATTCTTCACTTTTCATTTCCTATTACCATTTATCATTGCAGCTATAGTAATAATACATTTATTATTCCTTCACCAAACAGGATCCAATAACCCTCTAGGCATAAACAGAAACATTGATAAAATTCCATTCCACCCCTACTTCACTGTTAAAGATACTATAGGATTTATTATTATAATATACCTACTAACAATAGTTAGATTAAAAGAACCTTACATCCTAGGAGATCCTGATAATTTTACACCTGCCAATCCACTAGTAACACCTGTACACATCCAGCCCGAATGATACTTTTTGTTTGCATATGCAATTCTACGCTCTATTCCTAACAAGCTAGGGGGTGTCATTGCTCTTATTCTATCGATTGCCATCCTGTTCGTATTACCTTTATATAAATCAAAATTCTGTGGCATACAATTTTATCCAATCAGCCAATTAATATTCTGATCTATGGTTAACATTGTTGTATTATTAACATGAATTGGAGCACGACCAGTAGAGGAACCATTCATCATCACAGGACAAATCCTCACTGTAATATATTTCTTATACTATATCACCTTACCATTAATAAACAATTTATGAGACAAGCTAATTAAATAAAAAAGTTAAAAACTTATAGAAAGTAATATGTTTTGAAAGCATAAAAAAGGAGTTCAATCCTCCTATTAACTTTAACACTTAATTATATCCGCTAAATAAATAAAGACAACATAAAAATCCTTACACAAATAAAGAACAACAAGTAATTCAAAGATAATGGTAAGTATCTCTTCCAAGCCAAGTATATTAACTTATCATAACGAAAACGAGGTAAAGAACCCCGAACTCAGATAAAAATAAATGACAAAAAAATCAGCTTAAAAAAAAAAAATACAGAATATAAATCACACCCTAAAAAAATAATACAAAATAATAATCTCATAAACAAAATTCTAGAATATTCAGCTAAAAAAATTAACGCAAACCCACCACCTCTATATTCAACGTTAAACCCAGACACTAACTCCGATTCCCCCTCCGCAAAATCAAAAGGAGTACGATTTGTTTCAGCTAAGCAAGAAACAAATCACATTAAAGATAAAGGAAAGAATAATCAAAGGAATCAAAAGTAATATTGATAATAATAAAAATCCACAAAATTATATCTACCAATAAAACAGATAAAAGATAATAAAATTAAAGCCAATCTCACCTCATAGGAAATAGTTTGAGCCACTGCCCGTAAACCCCCCAGTAGAGAGTAGTTTCTATTGGAAGACCACCCAGCAACTATAACAGTGTATACCCCCATTCTTGTACAACAAAGAAAAAACAAAACACCAAATTCAAATGAATAAAATCCCCCCAGAAACGGAAACACAATTCATAACAATAAAGATAAAAATAGTCTAAAAATAGGAGATAAATAGTAACACAAGTAATTAGATACTAGAGGGAAACACTGCTCCCTAGTAAAAAGCTTAATAGCATCACTAAAAGGTTGAAACAATCCAGCAACACCCACCTTATTAGGACCCTTACGAATATGGATGTAACCCAATACCCTCCGCTCAAGTAAAGTCAGAAAAGCAACACCAACTATAACAAAAATTAATAGAACCAAACTAGTAATAATCACAACATATACCTCATTAAACAATACTACCTATAGGCAAAACCTACATTAATAAATTCTAAATTTATTGCACTTATCTGCCAAAATAGTCATATTAAAAATATACATAAAATAAAAATTATTAAAAATGCATGGTCCTTTCGTACTAAAACATTTTATAAATTAAAGATAGAAACCAACCTGGCTTACACCGGTTTGAACTCAGATCATGTAAGGTTTTAAAAGTCGAACAGACTTAATATTATGGAAATCTACCCCCAGAATTTACCTTAATCCAACATCGAGGTCGCAATCCCTTTTATCGATAAGAACTCTCTAAAAAGATAACGCTGTTATCCCTAAGGTAATTTAGTCTTGTAATCAATAATAATGGATCAACAAACTATAAATTAATATTATCAAAGAAAAAAGAGTTTTTATTATCTTTATGTCACCCCAACAAAACACACTAAAATATAACAACAAATTAAACAAAGATTTATAATAGAATGTTAAACTCTATAGGGTCTTCTCGTCCCTTAACAACATCTGAGCCTTTTCACTCAGTAATCAATTTCAAAGTAAATAATCAAGAAACAGTTAATCTTTCGTTCAACCCTTCATTCCATTCTCCAATCAAAAGACTAATGATTATGCTACCTTTGCACGGTCAGAATACCGCGGCCATTAAAAATTCATTGGGCAGGCTATACCTATTATATAAACAAAAGGAAATGTTTTTGATAAACAGTCGAAAATCAATCTTGCCGAGTTCATTTTAAATAATTTACAACAAAGAAAACTAATAAACTTCATTAACAATATACTAATTAAAAAATAATAACAAGTAGAAAATAATTAATTAAATCTCATTTAATATAATCCCTAAATCCAAATAAATAAAAATACAAACAATATAAAATAATCACATCCTCAGATTGGTAGTTACTTTTAAACCCACAAAATAAAAAAGGTAGTAAAATTATAAGAATATATTAAAAAGCTTATCCCTTCTAACATTTGTATTAGATTCAAATAACACAAAAAGAGTGTAAATAAAATCAATACCTAAATTAAATTTATTTCTTAAAAAACTAGATACCATTATAATCGAATAACATTTCACCACCAAGAAAATATTATAAATGTTTATAACACAACAAAATCAATAAATCCCTAACTCTCATAAAATCGAGAATAATATTAATTAATATTAAACCTAAATTTATCCTGATACACAAGGTACAGTATATAACCAGCTTAAATAAATCTATTAAACTCAACAACATATTCCCCTACGGTACTAATTAACTATCATATAAAAATTTAGATCAAAACCAATTACAAAAAAAATTAATGATTAAGTAAGAAAAAAAACTAAAGATTATAACATATATCATAAAATCAAGCCATATTGAATTGCACAACAACAACTTCCATGTAAAAGAAATACTCATCTAAAGATAACTTGAACATTCTAGGTACACCTTCCGGTACACCTACTATGTTACGACTTATCTCATTTATATTAACGAGAGTGACGGGCGATATGTACATGTTCTAGAGCCTATTTCACACAAATAATCTTCATAAAATTACTATTAAATCCACCTTCATAAAAACAATTACATCCTATTTAATTCATATACAAAAAAATATTGTAATCCATCACCACTTTAATATAAGCTACACCTTGACCTGAAATAACCTCTAAATAAAAGATAAAGAAATTTCACATTCTAAAAAAGATTACAAAAACGGCGGTATATAAACCATCAAAAAAAGTAAGGTACATCGTGGATTATCGATTACGGGACAGATTCCTCTAAAAAGATTAAAACACCGCCAAATTCTTTAAGTTTCAAGAATAAATGATACTACTCAAGCTAAATAATTTATATCAAAAATAATAGGGTATCTAATCCTAGTTTAAATTTAAGATCTCATAGATTTTAATTAATAAAAATAAAAAATTAATAAACCATAATTTTACCTAAAGAAAACTATCATAATTTATAATAATACATTAACAACTAAACCAACTAACCATATTTACTTATATCCAATGTATAACCGCGAATGCTGGCACATATTTAATCAATATTAAACAACAAATTACTAAATCATAATCACCTACATATTTAAAATCAAATACTGCGAATAACTAAAGATAAACCCCACATTAAGAAGTAATTATAAATAATCACGCACAAACTTACATGTAAAACAATTTAAAAGTAAATAACCAAGCAAGAATAAAACCTCTTTAACCTCTTCACCAACAGCGTATAATAATGGCTCAAAAAATCAAATAATAGCCTTTTCCAACCCAATCAATAGAAACAAGGAAAGCTTCATCACACTTTTCCTTAAATTGTTCAAGCAAGAAACTTTATAAACAATGTATACAACCAACCACAACACTGTCCGAATCACACTTAACCTCTTTAACCTCTTCACCAACAGCGTATAATAATGGCTCAAAAAATCAAATAATAGCCTTTTCCAACCCAATCAATAGAAACAAGGAAAGCTTCATCACACTTTTCCTTAAATTGTTCAAGCAAGAAACTTTATAAACAATGTATACAACCAACCACAACACTGTCCGAATCACACTTAACCTCTTTAACCTCTTCACCAACAGCGTATAATAATGGCTCAAAAAATCAAATAATAATCATAATACATTAAAAGAAATAATAACCGTAAAATGTATTTAAATACCACTATCATCAAAATGAACATTGGATGCTAAAAGATAATTCTATTGAATACTCTAGGTCCCATTTTTTTTTTACCTATAAATGGGACCTAGAGTATCAATTAATTGAATTTTAAAAATCTACCCATATTAATATAAATGCATAATATTAATATAATTAATTATTTAATACAAATACCTATAATAGGCATGTATATATATATATATGTATTTATTGTTATTAAATACCTCTTAATTATATTTATAATAAAACATTTATATTTATATACTCTTTTTTCACCCATGTCAAATATGACTTATATTTTATATAGGCCAAATACCCAAGATAGGTTCTTATTATAATATAAATACTGGTCTTAGATGATAAAATCAAGTATAGATTTGGTATTAATAATTTTAAAATAAGAGCTTATTGTAAAAAAATGAAAAAGTCATTGAAAATGCCCATTTTTCCCAACTTTAGGTGCAATCGAGCCTAAAAAGTTGTTTTGTACCGTAAGAAAGAAGTTTTCTAGGTGTAGAAAAAATTACTATTGGATTTAAGCTAACGCGATTTTAGAGCCAAAAAATATTTTTTTTTCGCTCTATTCCATCCAAATAGCTTAAAACATAACAGTATAATCATTCAAAAGCATAATTAATAAATGTTCCAATTAATAAT